TCGAAAAACTGTTGATACTATACTCATAGTATCATGGCGGTCGGACATATATGCCCCCATCGTCTAGTGGTTCAGGACATCTCTCTTTCAAGGAGGCAGCGGGGATTCGACTTCCCCTGGGGGTAGGGTACTACAAAAGGAAGTTGAGCGTGCATTATCAATAAGCCTTAAATTGAAAAAGGAATTTCTTTTTCCTGGGTCGATGCCCGAGGGGTTAATGGGGACGGACTGTAAATTCGTTGGCAATATGTCTACGCTGGTTCAAATCCAGCTCGGCCCAAGAATTCGCTCATAGACCGTGAGATGCAAATTTTTGTCTTTCCAAAGCGCGTGATACGTGGGAATAAAAGAATTCCATTTTTTTCTATATACATACCTTGTTTTATTTGCTCGATTTATTTGTTCCAAAAAATTCCGATCTAGATAATATAATGATCTAGATTCATATCAGTATCTATAAGTCTAAAAAAGAAAGTCTAAGGAAACGAGAAAATAAATCTTTTTTTATTGAAAAATTGATGATCAATCGAGATTTGGAAATAAGGAAAGAATTACTAATAATGTAATTCGTGTCGCTCTAACTAAAACTAAAAAGAAAGTGCATAGTCATGTAGATATCACTATATCACTCGTGTCTCTGTTACGACACGAAAAAATTTTGAATTTAATCCTAAAAATCTTGATGCGGTATACCTTATTTCCCTGGGATTGTAGTTCAATTGGTCAGAGCACCGCCCTGTCAAGGCGGAAGCTGCGGGTTCGAGCCCCGTCAGTCCCGACGGATCCAATAAACACATCAACTCGCCTCTTCATTTTCATTTTTTGGCGAAAGAAGCATAATGAAATGAATAGAATTTCGGTCCTTCTCAATAGGGATTTTTTTCTTTTTTCGTTATTTCTCATCAAACAAAAATATATAAATTTTCATTACTTCAACTAGTACCTATTGGTGGGAGAGAGGTATAATTGGATTAGTCCAATTATTGGGAACATCATATTCAGGATTCCAAGGGATAGCGTACTGGGTCTAGTCTTTCAATTTATTGCCTCTATCTAATGGAATAGAGTATCATATGTTTCTCGGGAGCACATACACAACTAGAATTCATTAAAAGACGTTTCAGATTAAAACTATCTCCCTTTCTAGTTCCGATTTTGTTTAGATAGACCGGAATTTGGCTTTTTCACACTTTTCTTTTTCTTACAAGAAAATAAAATTATATCATAAAAAAACAGGAGTTTCGAGTTTAACCCCCGCCCCTTTCATTTTACTTCGAGTGTTGTTATTTTTTTTGGGGGGGGTTGTTATCAATGCAATGTAAAAGGAAGATGGTAGGTTGTAGAAAGAATGTAAAAGAATAATAAAGAAAAAGATTTCTTGATTCGATTACGAATTCCATTTTCTATTGAGTATGGATAAAGGATCTTCCTATGTTATACTATTTAATTCGCGACGGCGAAGTAATTTGATAGCCCAGATATTGTTATTCATAATATTGATGCGATTCAATATCATCGAGATGTAATTCATCCCATTGAATTGACAGGCGAAATTTTAATTATCTCTATGGGATTAAATCCCGAGTTATTGCGAAGTAAAAACCACGGAGATTATGGAAGTAAATATTCTCGCATTTATTGCTACTGCACTCTTCATTCTAGTTCCTACTGCTTTTTTACTTATCATATATGTAAAAACGGTCAGCCAAAACGATTAATATGAATGAAACTTGACTTCTTATGTCTTTATCAATCTTAATTTTGTAAGAAATAAATAAAGGATTCCAATTTCGTTTCTTAAATCTTCAATTAAATACGTAGGCTATAATCAACAGTATTCTACGAGATTTTATAATATGGTAGAAAGATTTATATATTTCTTTCTACCATATTATCTATGAGATTCGCGGTTTTGTAGTATATAAAGTTGTACTGTATAAAGATACAGGCTTAATATAGAGTAGAGCAATCTTCATATCGATAGAATTCTATCTATAGAATATACATAGGGCCCCAGTTATATTTCTTTGCTACATCTATTTTTTTGATTTGTATTGATTCCGCTCAATCCGAAATAATAAAAAAAAAGGGGGGAGGGGGTAACTCTTACTTTTACGGCTTGAATTCCGAGATTTCTTATTATTTCAAATCGAAATCCCAGTATCTATCGAAAAAAGAAAAATTTTTGAAGTAAAAAGTCTACGGGCAGGGTTACCATTAAAAAAAATAAAAAAAAAGCCAGTAATCTTTTTTTAGCATTCCAAAAAAGTATTTGATTGAATCACTAACAGAAAGGAGTATGGGAACTTCTTTCAATTTAGAAAAGGAGTAGTAAATCCTACCAATTTGTAACACTTGAACCGCGCTATGAAATGAGTCGATGTCGATAAAGCCTAAATAAAATTTCTACAACAATAAAGAAAGCGGCGAGTACACAATATGTGACTCGCCGGGGGCAAGATTTTATTATGCGTAGTATCTTGTTGAAGAACCACTATGTAGATGTTCTTTACCCTAGAAAGTACGCATCCCCCTAATATTAATAACAGGACGCCTTTTTCTCTTTAAATAGGCAAATAAATAACAAATAATAAGAAGTGGCCTGTTGTTCCCCATTGTCCCTATATAAGAAGTCTGATAAGAAAGTCTGATAGATAAGAGCCCTTCGGCGAAATAGAGAATTTAGGAAAATAAAAATTTCTTACCATACGTATCCCCTTCCGAAATACAAACATGGGAATCATTGAAATATCTGTTTGATTGACATTATTATTCTTTTTTTATAGTTAAAGTTCAAACAAAACGCTTTGTAGAATGATTTATAAACCAATTTATAAAGTTTGATTCCTTACCGCAATTACATTAATAGTACTTCTAGAGTCCACTTCTCCCCCATACGACGAGTGAAAGGGAAAATGTAAAGACTACCATTAAAGCAGCCCAAGCGAGACTTACTATATCCATGTGAATTATGTCCCCTATCTCTATGAATCTGAAGGAATTATTCCATTCTTGTTTACTAATAATAGTGAAATCCAGGGTGTATAGTCAAAAGGGTATTCTTACCCCCAATCCTTTATGTAATGAACCAATTCAATAAATGCATTTATAATTAATTTTTAATAAAAATTTTCTTATCATTATGATTTCTAGTAAAATTGGGAAAGATTAAGTACAAGCAAAATATGCAACGACCCCCATGGACAGGGGAGTCTAACTGTTAGTTCATGCTATATTAGTAAGACTCCCCCTTGGTTATACAATCTAATTCAAGGCCCAGTCAGTAAATATTCCATTCCATTAGTAGTGGAAGGGCTATCAAGACTTCTCGACTCCCTTCAGAGTACGAAAATCTTTTTTGAATCCTAGACACAAAAAGTTACAGATCTTTCGAGAATCTTCATATGCTTCGACTCAAGTGCGTATCAACAGCCCCCTCCGCTGGGGAATATTTCGGTGAGTTATATAAAAAAAACAAGGGATTTCGGGTCTTTTGTTGACCAGGCGACACCCAGATTTGAACCGGGGAAAAAAGGATTTGCAGTCCTCCGCCTTACCGCTCGGCCATGTCGCCAAAAAAAATAGATGACAATATTACTCCCTTTTTGATTAGATCCACCCCTTCGATTGATTCTATAGTATCGCAAAATACACAATACCTAAAAACTTCCCCTATCCTTTCTATTGAAAGGGAAAATTTAAACTTTCCTTCAAAAAAAATTCATAAAGAATTTGAACCATTAACTATTGACTTGTGACTTGAATGTGAATTCGTGAATGATTTTGAGATTTGGGTCGAAAATTTTGTTTCCCTAATGACATAAGAAAGTCAAAATAATAACTAATTTTGATTGATTCTTTTCAATCAAAAAATCTTTCTTAATTTCCGTTTTTCTCAATTTCGATAATAAATAATTATAATAAAAAAAATATTGATATATGTAAAGGAAACCCCGGAACCAGAACAGAACTTACCCAGATATATAATCGGATATTCAAATATAATATATGATGCCGGTAGGGAATTCTCAGAAAATATCGTACTTCAATTTTTCATTGAATCGATTGAAAAAAGTATAAATTTGGATAGACCACCGCCCGCGCTGCCCCGAATAGAACTGCACTAAAAGAATAAAAGGGGAGACGGATATATAGGGATATATAGAAGATAGCTACATATGTTTAATAAATACAACTAAATATATACATAACCCGCTTCCCAAGCGTATTTTACGAATTATAGTACTAAGTAATAATAAGAGAATCGGTCAAAGTTTATCTTTCTTTTCTCGGCAAATTTTTTTTTACAATGAAATCCCAAAAGGGGTTAAGTAAGAAAAAATCAACGTTGTACTGTTTCTGATTATTCTATATTTATCTCGGCAAACAGATCAAATTCTGAATCCTTTTCTTTTTCCGGTATCCAATCGATTGGAATATATAATATCATTATAATAATATCATTATAATAGTAGTAATTGAATCACTTTTGTTCTGATATACTATATACTAAAGCCCATAAATCTAAGCAGCAGAATTCTGGTTCCAAGAATTTTTTATCAATTCCTTTCATCTTTTCTCTTACAAATTTAATTCCGAAATTTTACTTGAGTAGAAAATTATCTCTACCCCCCCATACATATTTCATACTGTCCATATATGGACATATCTGGTATGGAATTGGGTAAAATTTTATGTGATTCAGTAAACAGAATAGAAATTCCATCGGCGTTGGGTCAAATCTATATGATTCGATGAAGAATGCGATAATAATGGGATTTTTCTATAAATGGGAAATTCGTTTCAAATGTTCCGGGATGGAAATGAGGGAATATCGACAATACCTGGGCTTAATCAGATACAATTTGAAGGATTTTGTAGGTTCATTGATCAGGGCTTGACGGAAGAACTTTATAAGGTTCCCAAGATTGAAGATACAGATCAAGAAATTGAATTTCAATTATTTGTGGAAACATATCAATTGGTGGAACCGCTGCTAA